GCTACTGTAGCTTACCTAAAGCATAACACTGAAGATGTTAAGACGGGCCCTAGAAAGCCCCAGTGACACAAAAGCTTGGTCCCGACTTTACTATCAGCTCTAGCTTAAATTACACATGCAAGTCTCCGCACCCCCGTGAAAATGCCCTTAGTCCTCCGCCCAAGGACAAGGAGCAGGTATCAGGCACGATTCACAGCCCAAGACACCTTGCTATGCCACACCCCCAAGGGAATTCAGCAGTGATAAACATTAGGCAATAACCGAAAGCTTGACCTAATTAAGGCTAAAAGGGCCGGTAAAACTCGTGCCAGCCACCGCGGTTATACGAGAGGCCCAAGTTGACAGAATACGGCGTAAAGCGTGGTTAAGATAAATTTCACTAAAGCTAAACACCTCTAAAGCTGTTATACGCAATTAGAAGCACGAAGTACCACAACGAAAGTGGCTTTAATATACCTGACCCCACGACAACTAAGAAACAAACTGGGATTAGATACCCCACTATGCTTAGTCATAAACCCAGATGCTATTTATACACTTAGCATTCGCCAGGGGACTACGAGCGCCAGCTTAAAACCCAAAGGACTTGGCGGTACCTTAGATCCACTTAGAGGAGCCTGTTCTAGAACCGATAATCCACGTTTAACCTCCCCACTTCTTGCTTTTTCAGCCTATATACCGCCGTCGTCAGCTTACCCCGTGAGGGTAAATCAGTAAGCAAAATTGGTATAACCCAAAACGTCAGGTCGAGGTGTAGCATATGAAGTGGAAAGAAATGGGCTACATTTTCTAATAAAGAATATACGGAAGGCACTATGAAACCAATGCCCGAAGGCGGATTTAATAGTAAAAAAGAATCATGAAATCTTTTTGAACACGGCCCTGAGGTGCGCACACACCGCCCGTCACTCTCCCCAACAACTAAAAAAACACATAAATAATATATAATTGACTAAAAGGGGAGACAAGTCGTAACATGGTAAGTGTACCGGAAGGTGCACTTGGACTAACCAGAGCGTAGCTAAATAGTAAAGCATTTCCCTTACACCGAAAAGACACCCATGCAAACTGGGTCGCCCTGAGCAAAATAGCTAGCCTAACGACAGGATAAAAACAAAAAGATTAAAATACCTTCAAAACCACCAACACACAAAACTAAAGCATTCTACCACCCAAGTACGGGCGACAGAAAAGGAAATATTATGAGCTATAGAAAAAGTACCGCAAGGGAAAGCTGAAATAGTAGTGAAAAAATTTCGTTAAAGCGGAATAAAGCAAAGACTAAAACTTGTACCTTTTGCATCATGATTTAGCCAGTATAGCCAAGCAAAGAGAACTTCAGTTTGAGCCCCCGAAACTGGTGTGAGCTACTTCAAGGCAGCCTAAAATAGGGCAAACCCGTCTCTGTGGCAAAAGAGTGGGAAGACCTTCAAGTAGAGGCGACAAACCTAACGAACCCAGTTATAGCTGGTTGCCCAAGAAATGAATATAAGTTCAGCCCTATCCTCCTTAAACTATTAATGTTTACCAAAAATAAGTAAAAGAAAGAGATAGGAGCTAGTCAAAGAAGGTACAGCTTCTTTGAAAAGGATACAACCTTAAAAGGAGGTAAAGGATCATAACACATTAAGGAACTAATACTGCAGTAGGCCTAAGAGCAGCCACCAACACAGAAAGCGTTAAAGCTCAAGCAACAACAATCCAATTATTCTGATAAATAATCCAACCCCCCTAAGTATTATTGGGCTATTCCATGCTCTCATGGAAGAAATAATGCTAAAATGAGTAACAAGAAGAACTACCCTTCTCCTAGCACATGTGTATGTTAGACTGGACAGACCCCTAACAAATAGCGGCCTCAAAAAAAGAGAGCATTAGAAATTAAAAAAAGACCAGGAAAATCATCTCATAATAACCGTTAACCCCACACAGGAGTGCACCACTAGGAAAGACAAAAAGGAAGAGAAGGAACTCGGCAAACACCACAAGCCTCGCCTGTTTACCAAAAACATCGCCTCCTGCAAGTATAATTATAGGAGGTCTCGCCTGCCCAGTGACTGAAAGTTCAACGGCCGCGGTATCCTGACCGTGCAAAGGTAGCGCAATCACTTGTCCCTTAAATAGGGACCTGTATGAATGGCATAACGAGGGCTTAACTGTCTCCTCCTCCTAGTCAGTGAAATTGATCTGCCCGTGAAGAAGCGGACATAAAAATGTAAGACGAGAAGACCCTATGGAGCTTAAGACACATAATCAACCAAGTTTAATCCCCTCTCTTAAAGGTCCAAACATCGTGAGAACTGATTATTAGTCTTTGGTTGGGGCGACCGCGGGGAAAAACGAAACCCCCATGTAGAATAGGACAAGTCCTAAGCCAAGATAAGACATATCTAAGCCATAAAATATTTAACCATCAATGACCCGGCACTCAAGCCGATCAACGAACCAAGTTACCCTAGGGATAACAGCGCAATCCTCTTTTAGAGTCCATATCGACAAGAGGGTTTACGACCTCGATGTTGGATCAGGACATCCTAATGGTGAAGCCGCTATTAAGGGTTCGTTTGTTCAACGATTAAAGTCCTACGTGATCTGAGTTCAGACCGGAGTAATCCAGGTCAGTTTCTATCTACAACAGTCCTTTTTTCTAGTACGAAAGGATCGAAAAAAGAAGGCCTATACCACAAGCACGCCTTAGACCCACCTGATGAAGACAACTAAATCAGATAAGGGAAAACAAAAGAACTAGCCAAGACCAAGGCTTGCTAGTGTGGCAGAGCCCGGCAATTGCAAAAGGCCTAAGCCCTTTCACCCAGAGGTTCAAATCCTCTCACTAGCTATGCTAAGCCTACTTCTCACCTATATTATTAATCCCCTCGCTTATATCGTGCCTGTACTACTAGCAGTGGCATTTCTAACCCTAATTGAACGAAAAGTCTTAGGCTATATACAACTACGAAAAGGACCAAATGTGGTAGGCCCATATGGATTACTGCAGCCTATTGCAGATGGTGTAAAACTATTTATTAAAGAACCCATCCGACCATCAACATCGTCTCAATTCATATTCTTAGCGGCCCCCATTATGGCCCTGACTATTGCCCTTACGCTGTGGGCTCCTATGCCAATTCCCCACCCTATAATAGACCTAAACCTTAGCATCCTATTTATTTTAGCATTGTCTAGTCTAGCCGTGTACTCTATTTTGGGCTCTGGGTGAGCATCCAACTCCAAGTATGCCCTAATTGGAGCCCTGCGCGCCGTTGCACAAACCATTTCATATGAAGTAAGCTTAGGCTTAATCTTGTTAGCAACAATTGTCCTCACAGGTGGATTCTCCCTTAAAATATTTAACACAACCCAAGAAAGTATCTGATTATTAGCCCCAGCCTGGCCTCTCGCCATAATATGGTACGTCTCTACCTTGGCAGAGACAAATCGGGCCCCCTTCGATCTAACTGAAGGAGAATCAGAACTAGTCTCTGGCTTCAACGTAGAATATGCAGGGGGGCCATTCGCTCTGTTCTTCCTAGCAGAATACGCCAACATCCTATTAATAAATACTCTATCTACTATCTTATTTATGGGGGCCTCACATATACCCACAATATCAGAGATAACCTCCTTAAATCTTATGACAAAAGCAGCCATCTTATCTATAGCATTTTTATGAGTACGAGCCTCATACCCTCGATTCCGATATGATCAACTTATACATCTTGTCTGAAAAAATTTCTTACCCCTTACTCTTGCCTTGGTACTCTGACATACTGCCCTTCCAATTGCCATAGCCGGTCTGCCCCCCCAACTCTAACACTGTAAAGGAACTATGCCTGAAATTCAAGGACCACTTTGATAGAGTGACTCACGAGGGTTAAAATCCCTCTAGTTCCTAGAAAGAAGGGAGTTGAACCCATACTCAAGAGATCAAAACTCAAGGTGCTTCCACTACACCACTTTCTAGCAAAGTAAGCTAATTAAGCTTTTGGGTCCATACCCCAATCAATGTTGGTTAAAGTCCTTCCTCTGCTAATGAACCCCTATGTATTGTCCATAATTATCTCAAGTTTAGGGCTAGGTACAACCCTCACATTTCTCAGTTCGCACTGACTTCTGGCCTGAATAGGACTAGAAATTAATACCCTGGCCATCATGCCTTTAATAGCGAAGCAGCACCACCCCCGAGCAGTAGAAGCAACAACAAAATATTTCCTTACACAGGCCACAGCCGCCGCTCTTATCTTATTTGCTACTACAACAAATGCCTGACTCACGGGGGAGTGAAGTATTGATAACTTATCTCACCCAGCAGCAATAACATTAACAACTATTGCTATCGCACTAAAAATTGGACTAGCCCCAGTACACTTCTGACTACCAGAAGTGTTACAAGGGTTAAACCTAACCACAGGATTAATCTTATCCACCTGACAAAAATTAGCCCCTATAGCATTAATTATTCAGATTGCCCCAAATACGGACCAACTTGTCCTTACAGCTCTTGGGGTCTTGTCCACTCTTGTGGGCGGCTGAGGGGGCTTAAACCAAACCCAACTCCGGAAGATCCTAGCATACTCCTCAATTGCACACCTAGGCTGAATAATTATTATTCTACAATATGCCCCCCACCTAACCACGTTAACTCTAACGATTTATATCCTAATAACTTCAACGATATTTATAGCCCTTAGCTACTCAAGTGCAACAAAAATAAGCACCCTAACCCTAAAGTGGACTAAAAACCCCACTTTATTAACAGTAACCGCACTATCTTTGCTATCCCTTGGGGGACTCCCCCCTTTAACAGGATTCATGCCAAAATGACTAATTCTTCAAGAACTTGCTAAACAAGATATCCCCTTAACCGCCACTATTATAGCCATAAGCGCACTACTAAGCCTATTTTTTTATCTACGACTATGCTACGCAATAATTTTAACCATTGCACCAAACACAAATAACGCTCAAACCCCATGACGACTACAGAACTTCCACCCAACACTGCCCCTATCAACACTTACAATCCTGACAGCCCTAATATTACCTATTACCCCCTCAATCTTAGCATTAATATTTTAGGGATTTAGGTATAATTTAGACCAAGGACCTTCAAAGCCCTAAGAAGGAGTTAAAATCTCCTAATCCCTGAAATAAGGCCTGCAGGACTCTACCCCACATCTTCTGAATGCAACCCAGACACTTTAATTAAGCTAAAGCCTTTCTAGATGAGAAGGCCTCGATCCTACAAATGCTTAGTTAACAGCTAAGCGCTCAAACCAGCGAGCATTCATCTACTATTCCCGCCGCTTTAAAAAGGCGGGAAGCCCCTCCCCATAAGCCTTGGCGGGTATTATTCCGCGCCTTCAGATTTGCAATCTGATGTGCCTACACCACAAAGCTACTTGACAGGAAGAGGGATTAAACCTCTGTCTTTAGGGCTACAACCTACCGCTTACTCAGCCATCCTACCTGTGACCGTCACACGCTGACTTTTTTCTACTAATCACAAAGATATTGGCACCCTCTATTTAGTATTTGGTGCTTGGGCCGGAATAGTTGGAACCGCTTTAAGCCTGTTAATCCGGGCAGAACTAAGCCAACCAGGATCCTTAATAGGCGATGACCAAATTTACAATGTAATCGTTACAGCACATGCTTTTGTAATAATTTTCTTTATAGTAATACCAATTTTAATTGGTGGTTTTGGTAACTGATTAGTACCACTTATAATTGGAGCCCCAGACATGGCTTTTCCCCGAATGAACAATATAAGCTTCTGGCTCCTACCCCCCTCCTTTCTCTTACTTCTAGCCTCATCTGGTGTAGAAGCAGGAGCTGGGACCGGATGAACTGTATACCCCCCGTTAGCTGGAAACCTGGCACACGCCGGAGCATCCGTTGACCTTACAATTTTTTCATTACACTTGGCGGGTGTTTCCTCAATTTTAGGTGCCATTAATTTTATTACTACAATTATTAATATGAAACCCCCTGCAACTTCACAATACCAAACCCCTCTATTTGTGTGGGCCACCCTTATCACAGCAGTACTCCTTCTTCTCTCACTTCCAGTATTAGCTGCCGGCATCACAATATTACTCACGGACCGAAATCTTAATACAACCTTCTTTGACCCAGCGGGCGGCGGTGATCCTATCTTATACCAACACTTATTTTGATTCTTTGGTCACCCAGAAGTATATATTTTAATTCTTCCAGGGTTTGGTATAATCTCTCACATTGTTGCATATTATGCTGGAAAAAAAGAACCCTTTGGATATATAGGAATAGTATGAGCTATGATGGCAATTGGACTACTAGGTTTCATTGTATGGGCTCACCACATATTTACTGTTGGAATAGACGTAGATACCCGAGCCTACTTTACCTCAGCAACAATAATTATTGCTATTCCAACAGGGGTTAAAGTATTTAGCTGACTAGCCACTCTTCACGGCGGCTCAATTAAATGAGAAACACCTCTGCTTTGAGCCCTAGGCTTTATTTTCCTATTTACAGTCGGGGGCCTAACCGGCATCGTACTAGCTAATTCATCCCTAGACATTGTTTTACACGACACATATTATGTAGTTGCCCATTTCCACTATGTACTATCTATAGGAGCTGTGTTTGCAATTATGGGGGCCTTCGTACACTGATTTCCACTATTTACAGGATACACTTTACATAGCACTTGAACAAAAATTCACTTTGGGGTAATATTCGCCGGAGTTAATCTTACATTTTTCCCACAACACTTCCTTGGCTTGGCAGGTATACCACGACGATACTCCGACTACCCAGACGCCTACACACTATGAAATACCGTCTCCTCTATTGGATCCTTGATTTCATTAGTTGCAGTAATCATATTTTTATTTATCCTATGAGAAGCTTTTTCAGCCAAGCGAGAGGTGTTAGCTGTTGAACTTATTAATACTAATCCAGAGTGACTCCACGGGTGTCCACCCCCTTATCACACTTTTGAAGAGCCGGCATTTGTGCAAGTTAAGAGTAATTAACGAGAAAGGAAGGAATTGAACCCCCCATATGCTAGTTTCAAGCCAGCCGCATAACCACTCTGCCACTTTCTTAATAAGATACTAGTAAAATAATTACACTGCCTTGTCAAGGCAGAATCGTAGGTGAAACTCCTGCGTGTCTTAAGCTAAAAAGCTATAATGGCACATCCCTCACAATTAGGATTCCAAGACGCGGCCTCACCTGTAATAGAAGAACTCTTACACTTCCATGACCATGCACTAATAATTGTATTTTTAATTAGCACCCTTGTCCTTTACATTATTGTAGCGATGGTATCAGCCAAAGTAACTAATAAATATATCTTAGATTCACAAGAAATTGAAATTATCTGAACCATCTTACCAGCTATTATTTTAACATTAATTGCCCTACCCTCTCTACGAATTTTGTACTTAATAGATGAAATCAACGACCCACACCTTACAGTGAAAGCCATGGGACATCAATGATACTGAAGCTATGAGTACACCGACTACGAAAATCTAGGATTTGACTCATACATAGTCCCCACACAAGATTTAACCCCCGGACAATTTCGACTTCTAGAAACAGACCACCGAATGATTATTCCTATAGACTCCCCCATTCGAGTTATAATCTCAGCAGAAGATGTGCTCCACTCATGAGCTGTACCATCTTTAGGTATTAAAATAGACGCTGTCCCAGGACGCCTGAACCAAACAGCATTTATTGCCTCTCGTCCCGGAGTTTTCTATGGTCAATGCTCAGAAATTTGTGGGGCAAACCACAGCTTCATGCCAATTATAGTTGAGGCAGTACCTCTAGAACACTTTGAAAACTGATCTTCCTTAATGCTTAAAGACATCTCACTAAGAAGCTAAATCGGATGTAGCGTTAGCCTTTTAAGCTAAAAACTGGTGATCTCCAACCACCCTTAGTGACATGCCCCAATTAAACCCAGCACCATGATTTACTATCCTCGTATTCTCGTGACTAGTATTTTTAACAGTAATCCCACCTAAAGTTCTAAAATTTACTTTTAATAATGAACCTACCCCCATGAGCACAAAAAAAACACCAACAGAACCCTGAAACTGACCATGACACTAAGCTTTTTCGACCAGTTTATGAGCCCCACATTTATAGGAGTACCCTTAATTATCGTCGCATTAAGTCTACCGTGAATTCTTTATCCCACACCATCAACCCGATGACTCAGCAACCGAATAACTACGCTACAAGGCTGATTTATCAATCGATTTACGCAACAAATATTTTTGCCCTTAAACCAAAGTGGCCACAAATGAGCAATTCTAATAACCTCCCTAATAATGTTTCTCATTACCCTAAATATATTAGGCTTATTACCGTATACATTTACCCCCACCACACAACTCTCCCTAAACATAGGTTTTGCCGTACCCCTCTGACTAGCCACAGTTTTAATTGGGATACGAAATCAGCCTACAATAGCACTAGGACACCTCCTCCCAGAAGGAACCCCAACCCCCCTAATTCCTTTCCTTATTATTATCGAAACATTTAGTCTTCTTATCCGCCCTATTGCCCTGGGGGTCCGACTAACAGCAAATTTAACAGCAGGACACCTTCTTATTCAATTAATCGCAACAGCTGCCTTTGTGCTCCTCCCTATAATACCAACCGTGGCCATTCTTACAGCTATCACCCTATTCTTACTTACACTACTAGAAGTAGCAGTAGCAATAATTCAAGCATACGTTTTTGTACTTCTACTAACACTTTATCTCCAAGAAAACATCTAATGGCACACCAAGCACACGCATATCATATGGTAGACCCAAGCCCCTGGCCCCTCACAGGAGCAGTAGCCGCCCTACTAATAACATCCGGACTAGCAATTTGATTTCATTTCCACTCAACCATACTAATATCAATTGGGTTAATCCTTCTTCTCCTGACCATATATCAATGAGGACGAGATATCATTCGAGAAGGCACCTTCCAAGGACATCACACACCCCCTGTACAAAAAGGCCTGCGATACGGAATATTCTTATTTATTACTTCCGAAGTCTTCTTTTTTCTAGGCTTCTTCTGGGCATTTTATCATGCAAGTTTAGCCCCTACCCCCGAACTGGGAGGATGCTGACCCCCTACCGGCATCACACCCCTAGACCCATTTGAGGTCCCCCTTCTTAATACCGCAGTCCTACTAGCCTCAGGGGTCACCGTTACCTGAGCACACCATAGCTTAATAGAAGGAGGACGAAAACAAGCCATCCAATCTCTTACTCTAACAATTCTATTAGGGTTTTACTTTACCTTCCTTCAGGCCATAGAATATTACGAAGCACCTTTTACAATTGCTGACGGGGTGTACGGCTCTACTTTTTTCGTGGCCACAGGCTTTCACGGACTACACGTAATCATTGGATCCACATTCCTGGCCGTCTGCCTCCTACGACAAATTTTATATCACTTTACATCAGAACATCACTTTGGATTCGAAGCCGCCGCCTGATACTGACACTTCGTAGACGTCGTATGATTATTCCTATATGTATCTATTTATTGATGAGGCTCATAATCTTTCTAGTATTAAAGGTAGTACAAGTGACTTCCAATCATTTAGTCTTGGTTAAACCCCAAGGAAAGATAATGAACTTAGTTACAACTGTCTTATTAATCTCTTTACTTTTGTCAATTATTCTAGCAACAATTTCATTCTGACTCCCACAAATAAACCCTGATATAGAAAAGCTATCCCCCTACGAGTGCGGGGTTGATCCACTAGGCTCAGCACGACTCCCCTTTTCCCTACGATTTTTTCTAGTAGCAATTCTTTTTCTTCTATTCGACTTAGAAATTGCGCTCCTTCTCCCCCTGCCCTGAGGAACACAACTTGAAAACCCAACCAACACTTTCCTAATAGCAACAGCAATTTTAATCTTACTAACTCTGGGCCTAGTCTACGAATGAATTCAAGGAGGCCTAGAATGAGCAGAATAGAAGATTAGTCCAAATAAGACCTCTGATTTCGGCTCAGAAAATCATGGTTAAACTCCATGACCTTCTTATGACCCCCATACATTTTAGTTTTACTTCAGCATTTATTTTAGGACTAATAGGCCTAACTTTTCACCGCACACACTTATTATCGGCCCTACTATGCCTTGAAGGAATAATACTGTCATTATTCATTGCCCTTTCTCTATGAACCCTACAATTTGAAACAACAAACTATTCCGCTGCCCCCATACTACTTCTGGCCTTCTCAGCATGCGAAGCCAGCACAGGCCTAGCCCTACTCGTTGCCACTGCACGTACCCACGGAACTGATCGCCTACAAAACCTCAACCTCCTACAATGCTAAAAGTATTAATTCCAACTATAATGCTAATTCCCACAATTTGACTTACCCGCCCTAAGTGACTCTGACTCACTACTATTACCCAAAGTTTACTAATTACTACAGTAAGTCTTAGCTGATTAAAATGAAATTCGGAGACTGGCTGATCCTCCGCCAACTATTACATAGCCACAGACCCCCTATCTACCCCCCTTCTCGTCTTAACCTGCTGATTATTGCCTATAATAATCCTGGCCAGCCAAAATCACATAAGCTCAGAACCCATTAACCGCCAACGTCTATATATCTCACTACTTACATCCCTTCAAGTATTTTTAATTATAGCATTTGGGGCAACAGAAATTTTTATATTTTATGTTATGTTTGAAGCGACACTAATCCCCACCCTTATCATTATTACACGGTGGGGTAACCAGGCCGAACGCCTAAATGCAGGCACATACTTTTTATTCTATACACTAGCAGGCTCCCTTCCTCTCCTCGTAGCACTTTTACTATTACAAACGGAAACAGGAACTCTCTCAATATTAACACTACAATTTTCAAAACCTTTAGCCCTATATTCATGAAGCAGCAAAATCTGATGAGCAGGCTGCATAATCGCCTTCCTCGTAAAAATACCGCTATACGGAGCACATCTCTGATTACCAAAAGCTCATGTAGAAGCCCCCATTGCTGGCTCAATAGTTCTGGCAGCTGTTCTTCTAAAGCTAGGGGGCTACGGAATAATACGAATATCTATTATCTTAGACCCTGCCACTAAAGAAATGGCCTATCCATTTATTATCTTAGCTTTATGGGGCATTATTATAACAGGATCAATCTGCCTACGACAAACAGACCTTAAATCACTAATTGCATACTCATCTGTGAGTCACATGGGCTTAGTAGTAGGAGGAATCCTTATCCAGACCCCATGAGGCTTCACAGGGGCTATCGCCTTAATAATTGCCCATGGACTGGCGTCCTCCGCCTTATTCTGCCTGGCAAATACAAGCTACGAACGAACTCACAGCCGAACTTTAGTCCTCACACGGGGTCTACAAATAATTTTTCCCTTGTCCGCAACTTGATGATTCCTAATAAACCTGGCCAACCTAGCCCTACCCCCCCTCCCAAACCTAATAGGAGAATTATTAATTATTACTTCTATATTTAACTGATCACCATGGACCATTATTATTACCGGGGCCGGAACCTTAATTACAGCATGTTACTCTTTATACCTTTTCCTGATATCTCAACGTGGCCCAACACCCACCCATATAATTAATCTTCCTCCAAGCCACACCCGAGAGCACCTCTTAATGATACTTCACGTAATCCCCATTATTATACTAATTTTTAAGCCCGAGCTTATATGAGGCTGATGTTATTGTAAATATAGTTTTAATTAAAACGCTAGATTGTGATTCTAAAAATAGAGGTTAAAATCCCCTTATTCACCGAGAGAGGCCAGTAGCAATAAAAACTGCTAATTCTTATTTCCCCGGTTAAACTCCGCGGCTCCCTCGGGTTTCTAAAGGATAATAGCACATCCGTTGGTCTTAGGAACCAAAAACTCTTGGTGCAACTCCAAGTAGAAACTATGCAAACAGCAACACTCATATCTTCAAGCCTAATACTAGTGTTAGGAATCCTAATTTTTCCACTAATTTTTACACTGCGTCCAAAATCCTATGCAAAAGACTGAGCGGCCTTACACGTAAAAACCGCAGTAAGCACTGCATTCACCATCAGCCTAATTCCACTCTTTATCTTCCTAGACGGGGGGATAGAAACAATCACAACCGCCTGACACTGAATAAATATTATAACCTTTAACATTAACATCAGCTTTAAATTTGACATATACTCTTTAGTATTCATTCCCATCGCACTCTACGTAACCTGGTCTATCCTAGAATTTGCCCTATGATATATACACTCAGACCCAAACATAAATCAATTCTTTAAATACCTACTACTATTCCTAGTAGCAATAATTATTCTAGTTACTGCCAACAATATATTTCAACTATTCATTGGCTGAGAAGGTGTGGGTATTATGTCATTTCTGCTAATCGGGTGGTGATACGGGCGTAGCGACGCCAACACAGCAGCCCTACAAGCCGTTATCTATAACCGAGTGGGAGACATTGGACTTATTTTAACTATAGCATGACTTGCAACCAACCTCAACTCATGAGAAATTCAACAAATCTTCATACTATCAAAAAATATAGACACAACCTTGCCGCTGATAGGACTAATTCTGGCTGCTACAGGAAAATCTGCTCAATTTGGACTTCACCCGTGGCTACCAGCAGCCATAGAAGGCCCTACCCCAGTATCCGCCCTACTACACTCCAGCACAATGGTCGTAGCAGGCATCTTCTTGCTAATTCGTCTACACCCCCTTATACAAACTAATAATGCCGCACTCACTACCTGCCTATGTTTAGGAGCTTTAACTACTCTATTTACTGCTACTTGCGCCCTCACCCAAAATGATATTAAAAAAATTGTTGCATTCTCAACTTCAAGCCAACTAGGTCTTATAATAGTCACCATCGGATTGAATTTACCACAACTAGCCTTCCTACACATTTGCACTCATGCCTTCTTTAAAGCAATACTATTTTTATGCTCAGGCTCAATTATCCATAACTTAAATAACGAGCAGGACATCCGAAAAATAGGAGGTCTTCATAATCTTCTTCCGCTCACTACAGCCTGCCTAACTATTGGAAGCCTAGCCCTTACAGGAACTCCTTTTCTAGCCGGATTCTTCTCAAAAGACGCTATTATTGAGGCTTTAAACACCTCCTACCTAAACGCCTGAGCCCTAACACTAACCATAATTGCCACTTCTTTTACTGCTGTATATAGCTACCGAGTAATTTTCTTCGCCTCAATAGGATCACCCCGATTCTTACCTCTCTCCCCCATCAATGAAAACAATCCTCTCATTATCAACCCCATTAAACGACTAGCATTAGGAAGCATTATTGCAGGATTAATTATTACTATAAACCTATTACCCATTAAAACAGCCACAATAACTATGCCAATATATTTAAAACTAGGAGCTCTAGCTGTTACTATTACAGGACTACTTACAGCCATAGAACTAGCCAACCTAACCTCTAAACAACTTAAAGAACTACCCACCCTACACCCACACAACTTTTCTAATATACTAGGGTATTTTCCAACTATTATTCACCGAACCATACCTAAAACTAGCCTCACCCTCGGCCAACTTATCTCCACCCAAATAATTGACCAATCCTGAATAGAAAAAGGTCCAAAAGGATTAGCAAGCCCCCAAGCCCAAATAGCCACCCTTACAAGCAATGCCCAACAAGGATTAATTAAAACCTATCTAACAATACTTATTATAACCATCATAATAGCCCTACTAGTAATTATATTTTAAACGGCTCGAATAGCTCCCCGACCAAGCCCCCGAGTAAGCTCCAAAACCACAAATAAGGTTATAATAAAAACTCAAGCACAAACCACAAGCATAAAACCTCCCGAGGAATAAACTAGCGCAACTCCCCCGACATCCCCACGCAACATAAAAAGCTCACTTAAGCTATCCACCACTACTCAGGACTTCCCATCTCACCCCTCTAAAAATATAGCCCCGATGCCTACAACACCAAAAATATACAGTAGTACGTACCCAATTACAGAACGGTCTCCCCAAGATTCAGGATATGGCTCAGCTGCTAAAGCAGCCGAATAGGCAAAAACAACTAATATTCCCCCCAAATAGATCAAAAACAAGACTAGAGATAAGAATGATCCCCCGCACCCAACCAAAATACCGCACCCCACCCCGGCCGCCACAACTAACCCTAAAGCAGCAAAATAAGGAGCAGGATTAGAAGCCACAGCAACCAACCCTAATACCAATGCAATTAAAAACAAATTAACAAGATAAGTCATAATTCCTGCCTGGGCTCTAACCAGGACCAATGACTTGAAAAACCACCGTTGTAAATCAACTACAGGAACCCTAATGACAAGCCTACGAAAAACACACCCACTGATAAAAATCGCAAACGACGCGCTGGTAGATTTACCAACTCCAGCCAATATTTCTGTCTGATGAAACTTTGGCTCTCTTTTAGGATTGTGCTTAATCTCTCAGATCCTAACCGGCTTATTTTTAGCCATACACTACACCTCGGATATCTCCACTGCCTTTTCATCCGTTGCCCACATTTGCCGAGACGTTAATTATGGGTGATTAATCCGAAATATACACGCCAACGGCGCATCATTCTTTTTTATCTGCATTTACTTACACATTGCACGAGGTCTTTACTACGGGTCCTACCTCTACAAAGAAACGTGAAATACAGGAGTTGTTCTTTTACTACTAGTAATAATAACTGCCTTCGTCGGCTACGTATTACCCTGAGGACAAATATCTTTTTGAGGCGCCACAGTTATTACTAACCTATTATCCGCAGTCCCTTATATCGGAAATATACTAGTACAATGAATTTGAGGAGGATTTTCAGTAGATAATGCTACACTCACCCGATTCTTTGCATTTCACTTCTTATTTCCTTTCGTAATTGCAGCCGCCGTCCTACTTCACTTACTATTCCTCCACGAAACCGGATCAAATAACCCAATAGGACTAAACTCTAATGCAGACAAAATCCCATTTCACCCCTACTTTAGTTATAAAGATGTCCTAGGATTTATCATCCTATTAATTACTCTGACATCCCTAGCCTTATTTTCCCCCAACCTACTAGGAGACCCGGATAATTTTACCCCCGCCAATCCTTTAGTTACGCCTCCCCACATTAAACCAGAGTGATACTTCTTGTTTGCTTACGCCATCCTACGATCTATTCCCAACAAACTAGGAGGGGTAATAGCCCTATTGTCCTCAATTCTAGTATTAATAGTGGTCCCCATACTACACACATCTAAACAACGAGGACTAACTTTTCGCCCCATTACCCAATTTTTATTCTGGGCCCTAGTAGCAGACATATTTATCCTTACCTGAATCGGAGGAATACCAGTGGAACACCCGTATATTATTATTGGCCAAATCGCATCCATCATCTACTTCGCCCTCTTTTTGATTCTTTTCCCCGTCGCCGGATGAGTCGAAAATAAAGCGCTTAAATTAGCATGTCCTAATAGCTTAGTATTTAAAGCACCAGTCTTGTAAATTGGAGACCGGAGGCTAAATTCCTCCTTAGGGCCCAAAGAAAGAAGAATTCAACTTCCATCTCTAACTCCCAAAGCTAGAATTTTTACTTTAAACTATTCTCTGTATATAGTATAATAATAGTACATATGCTATGATATAGTACATATGCTATGATATAGTACATATGCTATGATATAGTACATATGCTATGATATAGTACATATGCTATGATATAGTACATATGCTATGATATAGTACATATGCTATGATATAGTACATATGCTATGATATAGTACATATGCTATGATATAGTACATATGCTATGATATAGTACATATGCTATGATATAGTACATATGCTATGATATAGTACATATGCTATGATATAGTACATATGCTATGATATAGTACATATGCTATGATATAGTACATATGCTATGATATAGTACATATGCTATGATATAGTACATATGCTATGATATAGTACATATGCTATGATATAGTACATATGCTATGATATAGTACATATGCTATGATATAGTACATATGCTATGATATAGTACATATGCTATGATATAGTACATATGCTATGATATAGTACATATGCTATGATATAGTACATATGCTATGATATAGTACATATGCTATGATATAGTACATATGCTATGATATAGTACATATGCTATGATATAGTACATATGCTATGATATAGTACATATGATGTAAGCCTACATATTTATTGGAAGTGAGAGACCACCAACTGGATTATAACTAAAGGTACAACATCCATGATCGTGTCAAGGGCAATAATAGTGGGGGTAGCACAAAATGAACTATTTCTGGCATTTGGCTCCTACTTCAGGTCCATAAACATAAGTTCCCCTAAATATTATTTCTAAGGGGCATTTGATTAATGGTGTCATGCTAATAAATCCATGACCCACCATGCCACAGGCGAACTTTTAAATGCATAACGTTGTCTTTTTTTTCTTTATCCTTTCACCTGGCATCCAATGGCTTTATGAATTATTAATAAGGTGGAACATTTCCTTGCTTGAAATGTTACTTGTGTAACTCTTGAACGACATTCATAAAACCAATTACAAAAAAAGTAGTCAGGGACATATCTTCTTGTTATCACTTACATAAGGTGAGATTACCCCCTCCTCCGTCTATACAAATAAACGGCTTAAAGTCGATAAACCCCCCTACCCCCCTACGCCCAAATGAAGCTATGTATCCTGTTAAACCCCCTAAACCAGGAAACCTCAACTGCGTTATTATGTGCACCCAAAAATTTTTATCTATATAGTATTAATACCCCACGCATAATTTAAG